TACTGAAGAAAATGAATAAATCTAGTGTTTCCGTGAGCAGTAAGCAGCAGATCTCCCCTTCTTTTTGGAAAGCTGGTGGCCGCGTGTGAATTCTTTCAAGACAAGGGGCGGCCTGATTCGACATTGTTGTTTACTCTGATCCGGTCGAGGTGGTTTTCGTTTACCAGCGCGTAGGTGGTCTAAGTTCCTATGACCGAGTCTTTCTAGCCCCTGTGAACATAAGTTGTTTAATAGTTGGCATGTTGAATCATATCATATAAATAATGGGCTGGTTTAGATCGATCCTAACCTGATGATGATTCAATTACTCGCCTCCCACTTGCCTTGATATTGATACAATCTTTCTCTCTATTACGCTATTTCTCGGTTAATAACATGGTAATTGCCCCTGCCAGTACCGGAAGTGATAATAAAGGTGGGAATGCTGTCACTAGAACGGACCACACAAATAGGGGTGATCTATGCATAGTCATTCCAGGTCCACGCATGTTGGAGATAGTTGTTATAAAATTGATAGAACCTAAAATGGATGAAACACCAGATAGATGAGGACTAGAAATTGCTGAATCAACTGCTCCTCCAGAATGGCTGGTAATACCACTTAAGGGCGGATAGACCGTCCACCCAGTGCCGCTACCCACTTCTACTAAGGCTGGGCTTAATAGGAGCACGAGACTTGGTGGCAACAACCAGAATGAAATATTATTTAATCGTGGAAATGCCATGTCAGGCGCACCTATCAGAATCGGAACAGACCAATTACCAGATCCACCTATCATCGCCGGCATAACCATAAAAAAGATCATTAAAAAAGCGTGAGCCGTTATTAAAACATTATAAAGTTGATGATTCCCACCAAGAATTTGATCGCCGGGTCGTGCTAATTCCATACGAATCAGTACTGAGAAGCATGTGCCCATCACTCCAGCAATGGCACCAAAGATGAAATGAAATATAGAGTCCCTATATCTTTGTGGTTAGTGGAGAACAGCCATCGGACCGGATTTGTCGTAAAATTGAGATTCTTTTGTTTCCTTCCTTATCAGAGAAGGGTCCCTCTTAGGGAGCTGGGGCTTCTTTTTTGAAAAAAGGGGGGCTAATACACAGGGAAGAGGCTTACTAGAAAAAAAAGACTAACTAACTACATAGCTACTTACATAACATAAGAGAATTTCATAAAGTCACTCTCTCCAACCTTTTATATATCCGGCTTTATAAAGTAAATATGAGATTTGCGTTGGTTTTTCCAACGAAACTAAGCACTTTTTTTATTTATCATTCGGAAGAGCTCTTTTTGTGGTCTCACTTTACCACCATCTGAAATGCGCGATACTTCGATTGGTGGAAGCCAGTCTATGAAGATTCCCCCTTTTCTTACGTGCAATTCCCCTCTTTCGGTAAGCATCCAGTATCTCATCAAATGAACATTGCTCTAAGCTTGTCCTGTAGATTATACGTCGTTTGAAAGCTGCTTCAAGGGTCCAACGAATAGCTAAGGTTTGTTGACGATCCCTGGCTACAATCCCAGGGACATCATAAATAGTACCTGCTCTTCCTACTCTTTCCACTTCGCATATGGGCTTTATATTCTCTAGGGCGTCAACCATAAGTTTGATTACATCGCGTTCAGTTCGAGCGGGGCGATGAAAAGTTTGATAAACAATAGCACGAACTCTTGTTTTTTTACCTTCTTTCATGCGAAAGTTGACCAACTTCTTGATCAATTGTTTTTGCTCACCATCCAAGTCCCCCATATAGCTTAGAATTTCCGAGCAATTGGAAGCCGCTTTCGATGACGAGGCCGAAGAATTTATATTACGCGATCGTTACTGTCCATCTTTATCAGCCAACTCCCCAGTTTCCAACAGTGACTGTCTCTGATCCCTCTATTTCTTCTGAGCAGCAATAGAAGTATAAAGTAAATTGCCCAATGTTTCCAAATTAGTCCAACTTCGTACCTTTCCGGCATAAACCATATATCTCAGAGAGGTCGTATTTCACCAATCTAAGTTTTGCACAGACTTTCTACATGGGATCGCCTTTGACATCAGTTTGCCACACCTTACTCACAATAGGGTGGAACTCGGGGAGTGGGAGTTCAGTCATGAAGTTGAAAAAGGAAGGATATGCACCCCTGTTCTAACCACACAGGCACTATGATCAGAGAGGCCCTTGGGGGTGAATTCAACTTCAGATTCAGATAAAGGCAGAGAGCCAAAGCACTTACAATTAGCAAGAGCTCTATCCACTTTTCTGGAAATACAAGAGGCCTCATCATCTTTCTTAGACCATGTGACGAAGTGTCCCATATATCTGATGTCCTCAAGTCCTGCACTTTGAAGACATGAAATCATTCATAGCAGAGGACCAAGAATCAGTCCCTCCATTCTTTTTCCAATTTAGGAGTCCTACCTTGGGAGCATCCCGGGCAAGATCTATGGTTTCAGCTGCGGCTAAGCGAACTACCTATTCTATAGAAGTGAATATGAGAGAAAAAGCT